AGGAAAATCCGTGCATAGATTAAAAATCTATTGCCTACTCGGCCATAAAAAAATAGCAACACACAAAACCCTAGGCTTATATTTAACCCGACAAACAAAAGCGAGGGGTAAGAAAAACGCATCCCATCATGATGTGATGATAAATAAAAGAGAAATCTGAATTTTATGTAGTAATAAAGCCTAATAGCAGACGTCACTACTACCGGGATAAGAAAACCAAAAGATAAATAACCCCTTAAACACCTATAAAGAACAGCAAGCTTACCTACAAAAATACTAAATGGCGGCAAGCCCCCAAGACCAAGCAGGCTTATGGAAATTAAATAACTCCTCTGGGAAAGTAAAAAAACAACCAGTTGTAGAAGACTAATTCTATACAAAATAAAATACCTAATCGTTCTCCCCCCCTGAAAAGACAATAAAAATCAACCAGTATGTGTAATTGACGACGCCCCTAGCGCTTCACGTAATGATGTAGCTCCTAACCCTAAAAATATACCGGTAAGTATTGAATATAAGGATAATCAGAGGGTAGTTACTCAGAACACGTCGCCCACAGCAAAGTGAAACCTATAATAGCCCCTAAAAATACACAACGGCAAAATTTTTAAAGGGCTACCAATAATGCCAATTAAGGTATAAGGAAGCAAGCGAGTAGTGGGTAGCACCCAAAAATGTAGTGGAGCAACGCCTAGCTTTAACCTTATTGCTCTCACGAACAGCATATGGCTTAAAAAAGTCAACTCACTGTAAAAAACAACTAGTAAGCCAATTAAAAACAATAGCATCCTCCTAAGAGATTGAATAAGGAAATATTTTACACACGCTGACACCTGACTTAAAAGCTTATAGTCAAAACATATGAATACAACCGTTAAAAGCCCGACCTCTATAAGCAAAACAATCAAAAACCAATTACTTACTATTAAACCGACTACAACACTTATAGTTAACATAAGCCCTAAAAAAACTACCCTCACTATGAGGCAGACTACGTCTCTACTACTGACATCAACAATATCCGTCCACCGGCGGCCTCACATTAAAAATATAATAACAAGTCAGTATTAAATAATAATACTCTAGGTAATAGGTGGCCAATGGAGGATAACACATGTGGTACCGTTTCACGGCTACCCCTAACAATATAACGGCTAAAAGACCCGTGGTTCACAGCACTGTATAAATATATGTTATAACTTACACTCATAAATATAAGCATTAACAAGATAAAAAGGAGGCCCTTACTAACCATAAACCTAACTGGTACCGCCGCTAACTCGCCTAACAAATTTAAAGTTGGGGGGACCGATATGTTGAAAGCACAAAATAGGAATCACCCTAGACTTAACATCGGCGCAACTTGTAATAAGCCTTTTACGTGACTAAACCTACGACTACCAGAAACAGAATAGGTCATGTACGCAAGTAAAAACAACCCAGAAGAAATTCACCCGTGCGCGACCATCGTGATGGTAGCCCTCCTTAACCCTCACGACGTGCTAGACAGAACTCCTAAAATCACAATACTCATATGTACGATTCTACTATATGCAATTAGTGCCTTTACGTCATTTTGCGTTAAACATATAAATCTTGCTACAACACCCCCTCAAAGAGCAATAGACATAATAAGTGCTACGTCAAAAAAGCCTAGAGAATAAGATAGTAAAGACCTATACAGATATATCCCATAGCCCCCTAATTTTAATAATACACCTGCCAGTAGCATTGACCCCCCTAATGGCGCCTCTACGTGCGCTTTTGGCAACCACAGGTGAAGCCTGTAAATAGGTAACTTGACTAAGAAAGCTACAAAACCTATAAACCCTAGAACACGGGGCACATAAACACCACTAAAAGTTAAAATATAAATCCTAAGCCTCTGATTTGAGGAGAAAAGAAATAAAATTAATAATAAAAGTGGTATAGAGCCCAAAACAGTATACAACACTATGTACACACTCGCTTGTAATCGCTCTGGCTGGTACCCCCAACCAATAATAATATATACTATAGGTAATAAACTTAGCTCAAAAAGAATATAAAACGCCAATAAATTATTGGCCAAAAAACATACATATAACGTAAGACCTAATAATATTACAGCAAGAATGTAAAACTTTTGCGCTGTACGGTAAGTAGCTAATATAACTAATAATATTAACCTCAATGTTAAAAATCTCAAAACTGTATTAGCTTGAGTAAACATAAATACACTATCCTCAACATAATGAAATGTTTTATAAAGTATTCCTACTGCCACTGGCGTTAAAACCCTCAACCTCAACACTATTTCGCCCCCAAATAAACGTCTGCAAATGGCCGTTAATCTTCACATGAGCCCTAACACGTAGAAAACGGAAATGATCCCTAATTACAGTTAGCAGCCGCAATTTTATTCTCTATATGAGAGAAGAAGGCCCCGCAAACTACGTCTAAAAACGCATCAACCGAGAAATAACTGTAGACACCAAATACTCCCTAGTACACCTCACCCCTCCCCTACCACAGACTCAGCTATCTACTAGTCCCCGTAAACATTTCACGCGTCTTAATCTTTTAACATCCCCTTTTATAACCTAACTCCGTGTATATGCGTAAAACGCCCTTCCACTTAGTTGAAATAAGCCCATGACCCTTAACGGGGTCCCTTGCGATCCTAACACTACCAGTTGGCTTAATTTTATGGTTACGCACATCAAACCCCACACTCTTACTCCTAGGCCTCGTACTTACAAGCTTTATCGCCTTTCTATGATGGCGTGATATTACGCGCGAAAGAACCTATCAAGGCCACCATACAAGTTATGTCGTGAGGGGACTAAAACTAGGTATAGCACTATTTATTGTGTCAGAGGTTTGCTTCTTCTTTGCTTTTTTTTGAGCTTACTTTCACAGCAGCCTTGCACCAACAATTGAAATTGGTAGTACATGACCCCCCATTGGTATTAACCCTCTGCCAACATTTGGTGTGCCGCTTTTAAACACAAGAGTGCTACTACTATCAGGCGTTAGTGTTACTTGGGCGCATCACGCAATTGAAGAAGGTAAATATTTTTCCGCCATCCAGGGACTAACCCTCACAGTACTGCTAGGCACTTACTTTCTATTTCTCCAATACGGAGAATATGCCGAAACAACCTTCACAATTGCTGACAGTATCTATGGTAGCACTTTTTTTATAACCACTGGCTTCCACGGCTTACATGTCCTTGTTGGCACAACATTTTTACTAGTCTGCACCATCCGCTTGTGGTTATTCCATTTTAGTAAAACCCACCATGTCGGGTTCCTTGCAGCGGCTTGATACTGACACTTTGTTGATGTTGTATGACTATTCCTTTATGTAAGTGTCTACTGGTGAGGGTCATATAAATATAGCTTAATTAAAGCGCTGATTTTGTAAATCAGTGATGTCTAACTATTTATATATACGCTATCTACGGGATTTGAAATCCTTTAACGGTGAACTAACCAGTGTATAGTGATTATTTTTGCTTCAACCGCGCTAGCTCTTACCGTGGCCATGTACGCCCTATATAGTACTATTAAATACTTCCCTAACAACGTCCAAGCGGCCAAGCTATCCCCATTCGAATGTGGCTTTGAAACCCTTGTATCATCACGCCGCCCTTTTAGAGTACGATTTTTTATTTTAGTAACGCTGTTCCTTGTATTTGACGTCGAATCAGTACTACTATTCCCCTGCCTTACGTCAATAACAAGCTCTCAACCTTACACACTACTGTTAAGTTTGTTTGTCTTTATACTACTCCTGCTAGGGGGCCTGCTGTATGAGTGATATAACACCCTCCTAGAATGGTATTACTTTAAATAAGCTAACAAAGCTGTTGGGCTCATAACCCAAAAATGGTGACTCCTTTAAAGACTACCTATTGTGGTACTTCCTTTGCGTGATGCTTTTTATCATGGATTTTAAAGGTTACCCAGTTAAAAATTTTTGTTTGTCAAGCAATTGAGCACATGATATCATCTCTCTTATGACAAATAAAGTGCCAGCAGTCGCGGTCATACTTTTATAGGCGCAAAGATTTTCAGAACATCTCACTAGCCTTTTCTTATTCATGGTGAAATATAAATATCAACACCCTTTCTCTGGTCCTATTAATCTACCAGCTGATGACAAACAGGGATTAGATACCCCTTTATGCAGTACGTAATTTCCCGTTCTGGGGATTAAAGTTCCAAACTCAAACTCAAACCACATGGCGGTAGTTTTTACTTAGGGGAACTTACTAGATAAATGATAACCCCCAAGAAAACCTACGTTAAATATAATATTTTGTATACCGTCGTCGTAGACATACTATAATAGTATGTCAGTAAGTGCTTACTACAAGACAGATCAAGGTGCAGACTATCTTAACGTCTCAGCGAGTTACAATAATAATTCCTTTCATACAGCAACTGTACTTTTGCGTGCATGCCGGACTTAAAAGTAATAAATACTAAGCATAATTTATGAATCCTTACTAAACTGTGCACAAATCGCCCGTCACTCTCGAAACTATTTGAGATAAGTCGTAACATAGTAGGGGTAGCGGAAGCTGCCCCTAAATAGGACTCTTCACCCTTGTGAAACCTTTCCCCTATTATTTCTGTAGTAAAATTATTACGCTACCTTTTCGCGGTATAGTTGAGTCCTCCTGAAATTGTTGAAGTGCACCCGCCCTCAAGTTTCGGCCTTGACCCTGAGATATTCTCCTTCAATACATGTTTACGGATTTATTTTCCAGCTTAGACGGCGCTCACACGATCCTCTTATGGCTACCAAGCAGCCTTGCTTTTGGGCCTTATTTTCTAAGCCGCTTAAACATACACACTCTTCCAAGCAGGCTTACAGCTACAGTAAATTCTGTATGGTCTAGCAGGGCCACTAAACGCTTCCAGTGCTTTCCCCAGCTGCTAGCAACTATTTTTACTATTCTCCTTTTACTCAACCTTTGCGGGCTTACCCCCCTCACATACACCTTAACTAGTGATCTTTTACCTATGTTTAGCCTTGGCCTTTTATGTTGACTTTTTCTATTGCTCTCGGGATTTGTTAGTAACTTTCAACAATCTGTTGGCCATTTAACACCAAGAGGTGCGCCATTTGCTTTAGCCCCCTTTCTAGTTCTAATTGAAACGATTAGCCTCTTGATTCGACCGGTAACCCTTACAGTGCGGCTAATTGCAAATATTAGTGCCGGTCACATTGTGTTGGGGCTACTAGCTAATACGCTATCAACATATACGCTTACCTTTACTATACTGCCTTTACTACTTGGTAGCACGCTTTACTACTTATTCGAGTTTTTCGTAGCGGGCATCCAAGCTTACATTTTCACGTTGCTAGTTAGCCTCTACCAAGCTGAGCACCCTTATAGATATAGCTTAACAAAAGCGCCTAACTGTTAATTAGCAGCTACACCTTGTGTTGTCTATATGTGCCCCAATTAAGACCTCACAGCCTAATACTCATCGTTCTAGTCCTTTACGTGCTCGCAGGGCTTTTAACCTTGCGCGGACCTCGTTCGGGTATACTTATCGCCTCATCACCTTCCAAACAACAGGCACAATCCCGCATTATCTTTTATTATTTATAGTGGCAGACAAATGCCTTAGCTTTAAGCGCTAATTATAAGATTCTTCTATTTCTTTTGGGTGTGCCGCACAGGAAAATTTGGGTTTCCAGGAACAAGCTGTAAAAGAAGAGTTACACGTCATACATCTTCTAGCGCCACAAGCTAACGGACTACACTATATCCTACGTGCAAAAGCTCGAGGAGTCTATATACTTGGAAGGTATTTGTACTACATATACTACTTAAAATTACACGCGCGCGCTAACTAATCTCCACGCAACCACTCTCTAGGGCGCAGTGTATGTGTGCTGTACACGCGCAAATACACACTCGCACGGCCCGTCGAGAGTGCTCCACCGACACTATAACCTGCGCGTTCTATACTGACCGCGCGCAAAGGCATACAACACGTATGTGTGTAGCCTGCGTGCAAGCTAAGACACATCATTTTGAACTTTGAAGGCTCATAGTTTAATATAACTTATTAGCCTATGATCTCTCATCGTAGAATTTACAATTCTATGCTTTCCTTAAGCTAATAAAATATATCTTATTAGCTGGTAAACACTCTAATACAATAGGCATAAATGCGTGGTTGGCCCCGCAAATTTCAGAACATTGACCATAATAAACGCCCCTAACTAACGGGTGAACATTCCTTATATTTAATCGCCCCGGTACAGAGTCTATTTTAACCCCAAGTGAAGGGACAGTTCAAGCATGAATAACATCCGCAGACGTAGTAATAACGGATGTGTCCCTACCAACAGGAAAAGTTACCCGTTTATCCACTTCAAGTAACCGATAATCGCCAGCCAGCAAATCGCTCTCAGGAATTATATAGCTGTCAAAGGGCAAATTTGCATAAAAAGGCCTTTCGTAACTTCAGTACCATTGGTGACCAATGGCTTTAAGTGTATTTTTTCTACTTAACGGCTGCTCATCGACTAGGTATAATAGCCGCAAACTCGGTAAAGCTAAGGTTAAAAGCAGTAGAGCCGGCAATACTGTCCAAACAATCTCCAACGTTTGTGCTTCGTGTACACGACGAGAAGAAAAAGTTGAACGAAGTAATAGTAGTCCCACTAGCGCCACTAAAACAAAAATAGCGCTAATAATTATTAGCGCATGATCATGAAAAAGAATTATCTCCCGCTGGATAAAAGATCCCGGATCTAAGAAATTCACTTGGCCTCACAATCTCATTGACTTCAATGGATATGTCTTTGCCCCTTCAAAGCAACGCTTTAGTGTAAGCTATAAAATCAATAATAACGCACAGCATTTGTAAAGTTTGCAACTTTATGTTTTAGATAAACTATTATTATATCACCAATAGTATTGCCGACTTGACAAGCCGACGTTTTAATAAACTAGATAAAAATAATAATAACTTATTATAAATCATAGCTAACCTAAAAAATAGCACGGGCACAGCAAAAAAGCAACAGGTCAAAGGTTGCGACAGTGTAATGAAAGGTTCTTCTACAGGGCAAGCACCTAATCACGTTAAAAGTAAAAAAATTACCACATAAGATCAAAAAACTCACTGCGCCACCTTAAAGTATGGGGTGGGACATAATTTTGCCTGGGCGGCAAGGGGAAAGACATATAGACACAAAACGGAAGCCGCTAGTGCAATAACCCCGCCCATCTTAGACGGGATAGATCGTAAGATCGCATAAGCAAATAAAAAATACCATTCAGGTTGAATGTGAGTGGGTGTAACCATGGGGTTTGCCTCTATAAAATTTTCTGGGTCAGTAAATAGCTGAGGAGCAAAAAAAACGACGAGAAATAAAACATTTAACATAACTAATACGCCAACAACGTCCTTTCAAGTAAAATAAGGATGAAAAGGTACCTTCGTTAGGTGAAATAAATTACCCAAAGGATTAGAAGACCCCTTAACATGAAGGGCCAAAAGATGTAATAACACAAAAACACTAATCACAAAAGGTAAAAGAAAATGCAGGGAAAAAAAACGGTTAAGCGTTGCTTGACCCACGGCAAAACCTCCCCACACCCATATTACTAAAGTATCCCCTAAATAAGGAACGGCCCTGAGTAAGTTAGTAATAACAGTAGCCCCTCAATAGGACATTTGACCCCACGGAAGAACGTAACCTAAAAAAGCTGTCCCCATACTTAATAAAAAAATTGTAGCTCCCACTAATCACGCACGTCTTTGTAAAGCATAGCTCTGGTAGTATAGCCCCCGACCAATGTGAAGGTAAATTAAAAAAAAAAATATGGACGCACCATTTGCATGTGCCGCTCGGAACACCCACCCACCAGGGACATCGCGTATTAAATGGACAATAGAGTTAAATGTATTAGTTATGTCTGCTGTATAATGAAGAGATAATAAAAACCCAGTCGCTAGCTGAAAAACTAGCAAAAAGCCTAACACTGACCCAATGTTTCACCAGTTTGAGATATTAACTGGGCTAGGTAAGGATAAAAGTGCCTCTACCTCGCGAATTTTTTTCATATAGCAGCGCACCCACGTAGTCGTTTCCTGATAGTCGGCCTATACTGATAAGTAACGTTAACCCTACCGCCGCACCGCTAGCAGCAAAGCAAAGAAATACTATTAAGTATGTCAGGGACGTTAAACATATAAAAATAGGAAAAAAAAGTAATAGTAGAACAAAAAATATTATAATCTCTAAAGAAATTAACACGCTCAGCAAATGGTTTTTGGCGAAAAAAACTATAGGAATAAAAAAGAATAGTAGAACAGTTAAAGAATACGCTATCTGCCTCACTAAATTAATAACACTAAACCGACAAGCCTAAGAAAACTTATACTTAAGGGTAAGAAAGACTTTCAGCATATAAGCATTAGCTTATCATAACGATAACGTGGGTAAACCCCCCGAATAAATAAGAAACAACTAATAATGAGTAGGGTTGAAATAATAAAAAAAATTGTAGTGGTTGATACTAAAAAACAAACACTAGTTAATATTCTCAATAACATAATTGCCGTATATTCTGCCAAAAAGAGAAAAGCAAATGGCCCCCCCCCATACTCAATATTAAACCCTGAAACAAGCTCTGACTCCCCTTCTGCAAAATCAAAGGGGGCACGATTAGTCTCTGCCAAACATGTCGCAAATCAAAGAAGAAAACAAAAGCCAAATAAGGAAAAAAGAGGGAAAACACTCAAAAACCCCGTCAACGTGGCCGTATAAGTGAACATCAAAGGTGTGAATAATAGAAAAACAAAGCAAATCTCATAACTAATAGTTTGCGCCCTAGCGCGCATGCCGCCCAAAAAAGCATACAAAGAATTAGACGCCCACCCCGCCCCAAAAACAATATAAACATTTAATGACCTTAGACAGAGAAAAAGTAGTAGATTAAATGTTACATAATTGGTATTATATCAGCTAGGCAAAATACCCCACATAGCCAAATTTAACACTAATCCTAATAGGGGGAGAAGGAGAAAAATACTCACATTACTTGCATAAATTAACAGCTGTTCCTTCAAAAATAATTTCAATGCATCGGCTAAAGGCTGAAATAGCCCGCCCAACCCCACCTTATTGGGGCCCTTTCGCGTTTGCACGTACGACAAAATTTTTCGCTCAAGTAGTGTTATATATGCCACACCTAATAGAACACATAATATAGTAAAGACTACTTTAACGAATAATAACATAAAACTAAAACACCCCCCAAGAAAGCAATAGGCGGGAAAAACCTTATAATCGTTTTTGGCCAAACAATATTAAAAATAGTCGAAGGCAAGAAGTTTAATAGGTGTGCTTTATACCTTATTGGTTCAAGCCAACCATAGTCAAGTGCTTTAACAATAGCTAATAAATGATAGGACAGTAAGTTAATGTTACATCAAACGGGAGCTATATAAAATATCCTAACGGCTAAGGAACGAGCAGGAAGCTTAGAAAGTAATAGCCCGCCCCCCATACCTGTTAGTATTACCCTGTATAACACCCCATCAAGTCATGCGGGGACAAAAAACCTATCACTATAGTGAAGATCTATAGCTCTCAGCACTCAACCAAGAAAACACCTGCCAATAAATAAAAAACATATCGGAGTATAAAAAAGAGGGCTATAATAGGGGGCCGCAACTAAGGGTGTTGCCACAGGGCCCCAGTTCAAGCACTTAAGAAGTCGGATTATGTACACACTAGACAAAAGGGTTCTAAAGAGTATTAATAACAAAGAAAAAATATTTACATAATAAGACCACATGGCCGTAAGAATTAAATGCTTCGAAAAAAACGCGCTTAAAAAGGGTAGCCCTATAAGACAAAACCCACTAATATTTAAAAAAACTAACAATAAGGGACTATTTTTCGTCAAAGCCCCTAAAAGCCGAATATCCTGCACACCATATGATAAAAGAAGGATACAGCCAGCTACTAAAAATAATAACGCCTTAAACATCGCATGAGTAAATAAGTGGAGTAAAGCTAAATTATAAGCGCCTAACCCTAAGCTAAACATTATAACCCCTAATTGCCTTAAAGTTGATAGGGCAATTAACTTTTTCAAATCATTCTCATATACGGCACATAACCCGCCAATAAAAGACGTGACGCTTCCAAAAAATAGTAACATACTACCAACCTCCATAGGCAAAGGATTACTTGTCCTCGCACGAATAATAATGTAAACACCAGCAGTTACTAACGTAGAAGAGTGAACTAATGCGCTTACCGGGGTAGGGGCCGCCATAGCGGCAGGGAGCCAGGCACAAAAGGGATACTGGGCACTCTTTGTTAAAGCAGCACAACTTAGAAGTAAAAAAATAAGAAACAGATCAACAGGGGGGTAGCTCACAAGCACAGAGAACCCAATAAAAATAAACACTACTATTGAACCTATAATAATAAGATCGCCTAAACGGTTAATTAGTAACGTTAAAAATCTAGCAGCTAGACTCTCCTTGCTCTCATAGTATATAATTAATGCAAAGGAAGACACACCTAAGCCATCCCAACCTAAAAGTAAGACGAATAAAGATCCGGCTAAAATCAAAATATTTATGGAAATTACAAATGAAAACAATAATCACACAAACCGATAATAAAAGATATCCCCGCTCATATAGTAACGAGCAAATATAAACACATTAGCAGAAATAAATGTTACCACAGCACTAAACCTTACCCTTGTACTATCAAAAAGAAGACTACTAGAAAATAAATGAGTAGTAACTACCATAGTGTCATAACTAAAAAGGGTGCTACATATGGAGGGCAGGGTGTAACCTAAATATAAACTTATATACCCCCTAAAGGAAAGAAATAATAGAACAGTTAAACGATGACTATGCTTTTTTATCAAGAACGATTTTTTTAACACCATAAAACACTGTCGACACCTATTACTAGGTCACTGTCAAATAGGCGGTTATTAGTAATACGCTCACGAAAAAACCTATTTTGAGATAAAGCAAAATACAAAGAGAGGACATTTCTAGTACTCAAAATATTGCTGCACGCAGGAATTACGATTGGAAGTAAAAAATTATTCTTGTAAATGACAATAGAACCTTTCGCGGAACGGCCCAAAAAGTGAATAAGACTCCAAAGAGTTAGCGCACTGTAGAAAATACATCTTATGGGGAAATTATTTCGAAAATAACCAAGCGACAAGCTCTTTAAGGGGGAAACAGTTAAAACTAACAAAAAATGAGCCCTCCAGGTAAAAAAATCAGTGAAAAATGTTAAGACGTGCACGGAAATAAAAGAGACTTACTGGCTAGGTGCAAACTAGCTCTTCTTATTTAAAGTATTATTTCGTCTAACCTACGACGAGACATGAACCATACTACTAGCCGCTACTACAGCTAACGCACGCCCCCCCAGACGAAGGTTTCTACAAGTGTACATAAAAACATAAAGTAATAAACCACCAAGAATAATAATTGTAGGGAAACTTCAAGAAAAAATACCAATCCTCGTAATAGTACTAATAGCTCCATCTAAGATAATAATAGGGTAGAGGTAGCCAGTAATACTTAAGAATAAAAACACAACAGCGGGAAATCTCCATCAAGAAATAGGCGGGAAAGACGAATAATTTCTAGAAAGAATAATCACATAAATAAATAACACAAGAACCCCCCCCAAGTAAACTATATATAATATGTAGGATATTACATCGTTTACGAACAAATATCAGCTCAACACCCCCCACGCAGCAGCCACAAAAAAAGAGAAGAGCATTATTAGGGGCGTTGTTAATAGAAATAATACCACCCTAACAAATAACAAAACACTACATATGAAGAAAAAAATACTTATATACATTAAGTTATCTGCGCTACAGAATCCTTTTTAAAAGTAGATTACTCTAGTCACCAACTTCCAAAGTTGCCATATTCCTATACTGCTTTTAATAATTAACATTTGTTATAATTTGAACCTAAATCAAACGCATTATTCTGCCAAATTATCACATATTATATGTCCCTTATTTTCCTTTCGTACTTATAAACGATTATTAAAAGATAGAAACTGACCTGGCTTACGCCGGTCTGAACTCAGATCATGTAGGTTTAATTGCTCGAACAGAGCCCTTAACAGTATCTTTTAGAGACTATAATACCTAGTCCAACATCGAGGTCACAAACTTCAAAAAATTATGCTGTTATCCCTAGAGTAACTTTTTCTTTCGCCTTTGTGTCACGTATTTGAAAATTAGTTCAATGTAATTCTGTCGCCCCAACAAAATAACTAAAGTTTCTAGGGTCTTCTCGTCTTTTTTATTCCTGTAAGTATTTGCACTTACTAACCAAATTAACCTAAATACCTCAGAGACAGCCGCTGCCCGTATGTTCGTTCATTCCAGACTGCAATTACAAGTCAATTGATTATGCTACCTTTGCACAGTCAGGGTACTGCGGCTATTTAGATTACCATGGAGCAGAAAAAGCCGTATATTTATACATACCGTTATGTTTTTGATAAACAGTCGAGCAGCTATTTGCCGAGTTCATTAAAGATATTTCAACAATTACTCATAATTACATTAGTAACTTAGGTACGGGTTTGTGATGCGCAAGGGATAACATTATGTCAAATGAAAAATATTGTCATTTTTATTTACTAGCGGTTAACCTTTGATGCGCTAGCGAAACTTACGAAATGTACACTAACAAGCTTGGCTTTACTAGTCTGACTTAAATACTAAATATTTTTAATTGCACAACAAGATATCGCAGTGTGTGGGAAGCCTTTCACCCCTAAATATCTATTTGCCGAGATGTTCTGCCACACAACACCGGAAGCCCTAACAAACTACGTTATTTAGCTCACACTGCTTCGTGTCAAAGTAGTTAATAGGTAATTAGTAATTCCATGATGCAAAAGGTATCAGAAACTTTATGGGAATTATAATTTACAAGTAAAGCTCTATAATATGATCAATACATTATAACCAATAGGCCCGCGTAGCGATAGCAACGTTGTAAGCGTTTCGTATTATTTATACTAAACCTATATTACTTGATACCAATTGAAACTTCTAAATTACCGTGAAAGTCAGGCGGTAGGTTTATTTCTCACTCCCGAGAATACGAGGAATTTTCTGCGAATGCATAGGGACGCTGGACAATAAAAGCTTCCCAAACAAGCATCCCAAACAGCAACACGGCGAAGACACTTATTAATGATCCCACGGAAGATAGCTGATTTCATGCATAGTAAGCGTCCGGGTAGTCTGCATAACGACGCGGCATACCAGCTAAACCTAAAAAATGCTGAGGGAAAAAAGTTAAATTTACCGCAAAAAATATCACAAAAAATTGACACTTTGCTAACAACTCACTCAAGTATAAGCCTGTTATCACTGGAAATCAGTAAACAAACCCCGCAAAAATAGCAAAAACAGCACCTATAGATAAAACATAATGAAAATGAGCAACAACATAATAAGTGTCATGTAGTATAATGTCCAGCGACGCATTAGATAACACAATACCTGTTAACCCCCCTAAGGTAAACAAAAAAATGAAACCCAAAACCCAATATAATGCAGCCCCCATACTACCTTGTGCCCCATAAAGAGTTATTAGCCAGCTAAATACTTTAATACCCGTAGGTACTGCAATCACTATAGTTGCCGCGGTAAAATACGCCCGCGTGTCCACATCCATACCGACAGTAAATATATGGTGAGCCCACACAATGAACCCTAAAACGCCAATAGAAATTATCGCGTAAATTATCCCTAGTGTCCCAAACGGGGGCTTTACCCTATAGTTACCTAAAATATGGGAAATAATACCAAAACCTGGTAAAATTAGAATATACACTTCCGGATGACCAAAAAATCAAAACAAATGCTGATATAAGATTGGGTCACCACCCCCGGCAGGGTCAAAGAAAGAGGTACTGAAATTTCGATCCGTAAGTAATATAGTGATTGCGCCTGCTAAAACAGGGAGAGAAAGTAATAATAGAAAAACGGTAATCAAGATAGACCACACAAAGAGACTTATCCGCTCTAACCTGATCCCAGGAGAACGCATATTAAAAATAGTTGTAATAAAATTAATTGCACCTAAAATAGAAGACATACCCGCAAGATGTAAGGAAAAAATAGCCATATCAACAGACGCTCCACTATGCCCCAAAAGACTTCTTAAAGGCGGGTATACTGTTCAACCCGTGCCGGCACCTCCTTCAACGAGGCTACTACTAATCAGTAATAAAAACGACGGGGGCAATAATCAAAAGCTTATATTATTTATCCGGGGAAACCTTATATCGGGGGCCCCAATCAACAGGGGCACCATTCAGTTACCAAAACCGCCAATTATAATTGGCATGACCATAAAAAAAATTATGACAAATGCATGAGCTGTTACAATAACGTTATAAAAATGATCGTCTGTTAAAACACCTGCTTGCCCTAATTCTAACCGAATTAAAAGGGATAGCCCGGTTCCTACTATGCCACATCAAACACCAAACACCATATATAGTGTGCCAATATCCTTGTGGTTTGTCGAAAAAAATCACCGCAA